GGCTAAACCACTTGATTCAAGAACAATTACCAATTACTAAAATTCCGTTTTGATTGAAAGTAGCGAAGCTTCCTTCATTTTATTTTGCTTAGACAATAACTAAAAATCCTAAAGGGGTTGAGAGTAATGATTTTCATATATTCATAAAAATATATTTATCTATTCTCTGTATATTAAAATACTACATTACATACAGTATATATATATAAATATCATATCTGTGATTATAATATATAAATAAAAAAAAAAAGAAAATAGAATAATTATTCTATACTCTAAATAATTGAATCGAGACATTTTTTCAATGCAATTTTGAACGAAACTTTCAGATAAACAAATGGTATTCAATCATTCATATAATAAATAAACATATCTACATCAACCCACACACGACCCTATATTGATTTAATTCAATTAGAAGGGTATCAAAAAATAGGTAACCTCTTCTTTTTTTTTTGTTTGTTCAATAAGGTCATGAAAAATTTCTACTTAATTTATCTTTTATTTTACATAGAATGGATTTGCCTGGACCAATACATGATTTTCTTTTAGTTTTTTTGGGATTGGGTCTTATAGTGGGAAGTCTAGGAGTGGTATTACTTACCAATCCAATTTTTTCTGCCTTTTCGTTGGGATTGGTTCTTGTTTGTACATCCTTATTCCATATTCCATCGAACTCCCATTTTGTAGCTGCTGCACAGCTCCTTATTTATGTGGGAGCAATAAATGTATTAATTGTATTTGCCGTGATGTTTATGAATGGTTCAGAATATTACAAAGATTTCTATCTTTGGACTGTTGGAGATGGAGTCACTTCACTGGTTTGTACAAGTATTTTTTTTTCATTAATTACTACTATCCCAGATACGTCATGGTACGGTATTATTTGGACTACAAGGTCAAACCAGATTATAGAGCAGGACTTGATAAATAATGGTCAACAAATTGGGATTCATTTATCAACAGATTTTTTTCTTCCATTTGAACTTATTTCGATAATTCTTTTAGTTGCCTTGATCGGTGCAATTGCTATGGCTCGTCAGTACTAAATATTTCGAAATTTAATAATATAAAATTATATTAATTAAATTAATATAGACTTGTTCTTTTCTTCAAAATATTTTTTTTATTGTTCATGTATAAATATATAAAGATAAAGTATAAAAAAAATGAAAAAAAAAAACGGAATTTTTCTATACTATATTTATATCTATTTTCTATTACCAATACCTTTTTGCGTACTTTTTGAATTCTATTTTAGTCAATTGAATCGGTTAAATTGTTGTTCATATTGAAATGAATCGAGATTGATGAGGAGTTGTTCAATGATGCTCGAACATGTACTTGTTTTGAGTGCCTATTTATTATGCATCGGTATCTATGGATTGATTACAAGTCGAAATATGGTTCGAGCGCTTATGTGTCTTGAGCTTATACTGAATGCAGTTAATATAAATTTCGTAACATTTTCAGATTTATTTGATAATCGCCAATTAAAAGGAGACATTTTCTCGATTTTTGTTATAGCAATTGCAGCTGCTGAAGCAGCTATTGGATTAGCTATTGTTTCATCAATTCATCGTAACAGAAAATCAACTCGTATCAATCAATCGACTTTGTTGAATAAATAGGGTTTATAAAAAAAAATATAGAGTATCTGCCAATAAAAAAATGGGTATGTGCAGCATATAGTGCTATTTGATAAAATGTAATAAATCAAAGTATCTTGGCCTTCTTTCATGAGCAGATCCAGAAGTAGATTGATTCTGGTAAATCTACTAAATCATTGATTCATCTGGTGTCTACAATATATAATTCATTTACTACTTTACTAGATCGAAATTTTATGATGTTAAAAAAAAATTATAGATCCAATGTCACATTCAGTAAAGATTTATGATACATGTATAGGGTGTACTCAATGTGTACGAGCTTGCCCCACAGATGTATTAGAGATGATACCCTGGGACGGGTGTAAAGCTAAACAAATTGCTTCTGCTCCAAGAACAGAAGACTGTGTAGGTTGTAAAAGGTGTGAATCCGCTTGCCCAACCGATTTTTTGAGTGTCCGGGTTTATTTATGGCACGAGACAACTCGTAGCATGGGTCTAGGTTATTGATACGTTCGAGAAAATTCCACTTGAATCCATCATTTTTTATCTTTACCGACAAAACCCGTACTCGAGAAAAGAAATATATATAATAATCTAATTTTTCTTTTCTCGAGTACGGGTTTTCGGGTCAAAGTCAAAGTAAGTGTATCTTGTTTTTACCACGAATGATTTTCCTTGGTTAACTATAATTGTTGTTTTGCCGATATTCGCGGGTACTTTCATTTTCTTTTTCCCTCATAGAGGAAATAAGGTTATTAGGTGGTATACTATTTGTATATGCCTATTAGAACTACTTCTAATGGCCTATGTATTCTGTTATCATTTCCAATTGGATGATCCATTAATCCAATTGGAGCAAGATTATAAATGGATCAATTTTTTTGATTTTCATTGGAGACTGGGAATTGATGGGCTTTCCATAGGACCCATTTTACTCACGGGATTCATCACGACTTTAGCTACTTTAGCAGCTTGGCCAGTTACTCGAGATTCAAAATTGTTCCATTTCCTTATGTTAGCAATGTACAGCGGCCAAATAGGATTATTTTCTTCTCGAGATCTTTTACTTTTTTTTATCATGTGGGAATTAGAATTAATTCCTGTCTACCTACTTTTATCCATGTGGGGAGGGAAGAAACGTTTGTACTCAGCTACAAAGTTTATTTTGTACACCGCGGGGGGTTCCATTTTTCTCTTAATGGGAGTTCTAGGTATGGGTTTATATGGTTCCAATGAACCAACATTAAATTTTGAAACATCAGCCAATCAGCCGTATCCTGTGGCATTGGAAATACTTTTCTATTTTGGATTTCTTATTGCTTATGCTATCAAATTACCGATTATACCTCTACATACATGGTTACCAGATACCCATGGGGAAGCCCATTACAGTACATGTATGCTTTTAGCTGGAATCTTATTAAAAATGGGAGCATATGGATTGGTTCGTATCAATATGGAATTATTACCCCATGCTCATTCTATATTTTCTCCCTGGTTGATGATAGTAGGTGCAATTCAAATAATCTATGCAGCTTCAGCATCTCCGGGTCAGCGTAATTTAAAAAAGAGAATTGCCTATTCCTCTGTATCTCATATGGGTTTCATAATTATAGGAATTAGTTCCATAACTGATACAGGACTCAACGGGGCCCTTTTACAAATGATCTCTCATGGATTTATCGGTGCTGCACTTTTTTTCTTGGCAGGAACGAGTTACGATAGAACACGTCTTGTTTATCTCGATGAAATGGGGGGAATAACTATCCCAATGCCAAAAATATTTACAATGTTCAGTAGCTTTTCGCTGGCTTCTCTTGCATTGCCTGGAATGAGTGGTTTTGTTGCAGAATTTGTAGTATTTTTTGGATTAATTATGAGCCAAAAATTGCTTTTAATGCCAAAAATACTAATAACTTTTGTAACGGCAATTGGAATGATATTAACTCCTATTTATTCATTATCTATGTTACGTCAGATGTTCTACGGATATAAGCAATTTAATTCTCAAAATTCTCATTTTTTAGATTCTGGGCCGCGCGAACTATTTCTTTCAATCTGTATTTTTCTACCCGTAATAGGTATTGGTATTTATCCGGATTTCGTTCTCTCACTATCAATTGACAAGGTAGAAACTATTATATCTAATTATTTTTATAGATAGTTAGTTTTTATTTTATAATAAAAAAGTTCAAAAAAAGTTAAAAAAATGAATTTACTTTAACTTAAAACTTAATAAAATAAACTTTAATTGTAATCAAATATTTTTGTAGTTTTTGAAAATCATTTGACTTGATTCAAATGATTTTCAAAAACTCGTACAAACTTTAGTTATCTATGCTTATGCTATTCCTATTATGTATTTGATATTCTATTCGTAACTGCTTTTTTTTTCAATTAAATGTTAATGCGAATGAACCATAACTATGCAGCCCTATTCCTAATAGATTGACTCCAAAATAGCATATCCAAATTATAAAAAATCCTATAGAAGCCACAATTGCAGAATTTGAGCCTTGCAAATTTTCATTTGTTCTAGTATGTAAATAAATTGCGAATATTGTCCAAGTAATAAATGCCCAAGTTTCTTTTGGGTCCCAATTCCAGTAGGATCCCCACGCTTCATTAGCCCATACTGCTCCCGAAAGAATACCTATGGTTAAAAATAGAAAACCGAGACTAATGACACGAGAACTCCAACAATCCAATTGCTGAATTAATTGATGCCTGTGATAATTTCTAAACGAAATAAAACAATTGTTTTGTAAAACATGGCTTATTTCATTCACGTATTGAATTTTTCCAAATGAAAATGACCTAAAATGGTTGTTTTTACATTTAAAATTTTTTTTTTTATTTTTTCGAAATGTAATGGCTAGAAGAGCTACTGATAATAATGATCCGCAGAGAAGAGATGCATAGCTCAATACCATCATACTTACGTGCATCATTAACCACTGTGATTGGAGAGCAGGTACTAATATTGTGGATTGATGCATTTCAGTTAAAAGACCTGAGGTGGCAAATCCTTGAGTCAAAATAGCACTGGGTGCAGTTATTGCACTTAGAAGATTTTTTTGTTTTCTAAAAAAAGGAAGCATATGAATAATGGATAAACTCCATGAAAGGAACATTAATGATTCATATAAATTACTTAAGGGTAAATGCCCCGAATAAATCCAACGAATAACTAATAATCCTGTTATACATAAAAAAGCGGCTACCATTCCTTTTTCCGACGAATCATATAATCCTACGATTTCGTGGACTAATAAGTTAATCAAATAAATCGTCAGTACGATTGAAACAATCGACAAGGAAATGTGAGTTAATATATGTTCTAAAGTAAAAAATATCATAAAAAATCCTAAAAAGGATATCCTCCAAGAATGGAATGGAGATCTGAAATTATATTCTATCCATTATAGGAATTATAATAGTATTTATTTGACTAGTATTTCTTTTTTAGAAATATGCCGCTACTCGGACTCGAACCGAGATGCTCTAGCACTGCTTCCTAAGAGCAGCGTGTCTACCGATTTCACCATAGCGGCTTGCTCGAAATCATAATAGCCCATTCATTTTTAATCGTCGAGATTGGAGGAGTAAATTCAATGCAATATTTATTTTCCCGAAAGATTCAAAATATCCTTTAAATTACTATTTAAACGTTCAATAATCATTACCTTACTTAATTGTAGTGTGAGGTGGGGCTATTGTTGTTAGTTTTAAAACCGCACTGAATGGTTTTTCGTGTGGTTAAAGTTCTTGTAAAATTTGAGAATTGTAAGGAGGTTTAAAATGTTTGTTGGATAGGTTGAAAACTGGATTAACTATAAATTGCCAATTGCTAGGATTTAAATTGTACCCATAATTCGTGGTACTATTTATCAAACTAATTAAGTATTAGTCAAACCAATTAGTAGGCTGTAGATATACCAGTGAAAATTTGTCTTCAATATTTCTAAAACGATTTTTCATTATGGAATGCATATTGTGCTTTATGGATAGGTATCTTAATGTATTCTATAGTTAAAGTTAAGTTAAAACATAGAATATATATTCGGCATCCAGAACCCAATAAGCCTTTTAAAATGAAAAGAAAAATATAATTTTTGTGAAAAGTGAATCGATGGGGAAAATAACAATCCCCATCCCACAAAAACCCACTAACGAGAAAGAGAAAACTTTGTAAAGAGAAAAATGATATATTGTGCCTAATTTTTCGAGCCTTTGTCTAGTAGACACAAAAATGTTATCCTAGAACATACGACAATAGAAAATTGCATCTCATTAAGTTTACCATATTAATGGTAATTTCTTATCTTATAAATTATCGAATTCGTTGGTTCATATCGATTAAGATTATTCCAAGACTTTTCCAAGTCTTATATAATATATTACTTGTTTGTTGTACAAAAAAGGTTTTAGAATTCCCGGTCGAAAGGTATTTTGCTAAAGAAAAAGCTTTTATTCCTGCCCAATACACTTGATTTTTCCAAAAATTTTTACGAATATGCTTTTTGGACATAGAAATACGCTTTTTTTGAATCGCCATTCAAAAACGCAGAGGTTATTCATTTTATAGTTAAATGTGGAAGACATTTATTGTTCAAAAAAATATATAATTTTTTTATTACTCAAATTTACATACAATATTTTGAAGAAAGAATTATTTATACTGACTAGTATTATATATATATAACTATATTCGAATGAAGATATTTATATATATACATGTCATGGCTATAGAAATCGAGTTGCTTTCCATTGGTAAAAAAGAATCAAAAAGAGTTTCAATTGTCTATTTTTGCCATGTTGCATTTCATCTAATTTCAAAAAAGAAATCAAAAAGTTTAAGAACCCTTACCTAATTTAAGAAAACTAGACTGTAAAACTCTTTCTATTAATTGTAATTGATCGAGGATCAAGAAAGTATATCTAATCTAATTAAAATTAGAAAAAATGAGTATCCATTAGTAAAAAATTTATTAAACGATATGTTATTTGAACCAGAAATTTTTATTATTATTTCAGCTCTGTGCAAACTGAAGTGATGAGTAACAAATCGACGAACATCAATAAAATTAATCACAAGTATAAGTTTAAGTTGCTTTATTGAAACAAATATAAGCGACTCACTCAGTTTCCCAACGGACTAGTTCACAACCGATTAATGATTCTGAATTCTGAATTCCGACTCAATTAACGAAAATAAGAAAATAATCTCCTTGTTTTTTTGTTTATCGGGTTGAGTTATTGGTGGATCATAGGATACTCGGAATCAAGTACTTTTTTTTTCATAATTTTTTTACTTGTTTTATGTATATAAACTAAATTATTGTAATAATGAAATGATTGAAAATATTATATTCTCTATGTTCATATATCTTAATCTTTAATTAAAAAAAAAAAGAATAACCAGACTTAATCGTTTTTATTTGACTATTTGGAAATCATCAGAATTCTTAATTCTATTTCTATATTAATTCTATTTCTATTAAAGTCTTTTCATATCTTTATTTTTTTTTGCTCCGTTCTAAATATAAAAGAGTTGGTGAATCGGAAACAATTTAACAATAAAAAAAGGTTTATTTTTTATGGAATATACGTATCAATATGCGTGGATCATACCTTTCGTCCCCCTTCCGGTTCCTATAGCAATAGGGGTAGGCCTTTTTCTTTTCCCGGCGGCAACAAAAAATATTCGTCGTATATGGGCTTTTCTTAGTGTTTTATTACTAAGTATCGTTATGATTTTTTCCGCCAATCTGTCTATTCAGCAAATAAATGGCAGTCCATCCTACCAATATGTATGGTCTTGGACCTTAAATAATGATTTTTCTTTAGATTTAGGCCACTTAATAGATCCGCTTACTTCCATTATGTTAATATTAATAACTACTGTTGGAATAATGGTTCTTATTTATAGTGACAATTATATGTCTCATGATCAAGGCTATTTGACATTTTTTGCTTATATTAGTTTTTTTAACGCTTCGATGCTGGGATTAGTTACTAGTTCAAATTTGATACAAATTTATATTTTTTGGGAATTAGTTGGAATGTGTTCGTATCTATTAATAGGTTTTTGGTTCACACGACCCCTTGCCGCAACTGCTTGTCAAAAAGCGTTTGTAACTAATCGTGTAGGGGATTTTTTTTTATTTTTAGGAATCTTAGGTCTTTATTGGATAACGGGGAGTTTTGAATTTCGGGATTTATTTGAAATAGCCAATAATTTGATTGATAATAATGGGGCCAATTCTTTATTTCTTACTTTGTGTGCTTCCCTATTATTTGTAGGTTCGGTTGCCAAGTCTGCGCAATTCCCTCTTCATGTATGGTTACCCGATGCTATGGAAGGCCCTACTCCTATTTCGGCTCTTATACATGCTGCTACTATGGTAGCAGCAGGAATTTTTCTTGTAGCTCGACTTTTTCCTCTTTTTACAGTCATACCTTACATACTGAATATAATTTCTTTGGTAGGTATAATAACAATACTATTAGGAGCTACTTTAGCTCTTGCTCAAAGAGACATTAAAAGAAGTCTAGCCTATTCTACAATGTCGCAATTGGGCTATATTATGTTAGCTTTAGGTATGGGATCTTATCGAACTGCTTTATTTCATTTGATCACTCATGCCTATTCGAAAGCATTATTGTTTTTAGGATCTGGCTCCATTATTCATTCAATGGAAACTATTGTTGGGTATTCCCCAGATAAAAGCCAGAATATGGTTCTTATGGGTGGTTTAAAAAAATATGTCCCAATTACAAAAATTTCATTTTTTTTAGGCACGCTTTCTCTTTGTGGTATTCCACCTCTTGCTTGTTTTTGGTCCAAAGATGAAATTCTTAATGATAGTTGGTTGTATTCACCCATTTTTGCAATAATAGCTTGTTTCACAGCAGGATTAACTGCATTTTATATGTTTCGGATGTATTTACTTACTTTTGAAGGTCATTTAAATAGTAATTGTAAAAATTACAGCGGCAAAAAAAATAATGTGTTCCATTCAATATCTATCTGGGGAAAAAAAGGACAAAAAGTCAAAAAAAATAATTTGATTTTATCAACAATGAATCATAATCAAAGAATTTCTGTTTTTTCGAAAAAAGTATATCCTATTGTTGGTAATGTAGAAACCAATATGGTGGGGCCTCTTATTACTATAAAAAATTTTTCCAATAAAAAAATTTCCACATATCCTTATGAATCGGACAATACTATGTTATTACCACTTCTTATATTGGTCTTAGTTACTTTGTTCGTTGGATCCATAGGAATTCCTTTTGGTCAAGGAATAATTCATTTAGATATATTATCCAGATGGTTAACTCCATCAATAAACTTTTTACATTCAAATTATGATTTTGATTGGGATGAATTTGTGCTAAATGCTATTTTTTCAGTCAGTATAGCATATTTCGGAATATTTATAGCGTTTCTTTTCTATGGGCCTGCTTATTCCAATTTGAATAATTTGAACTTCATAAATTTATCTGTTCAAATGGGTCCTAGGAGAATTATTTGGGACAAAATACTCAATTTTATATATAATTGGTCATATAATCGTGGTTACATAGACGCTATTTATACAAAAACCTTAACTACAGGTATAAGAGGGCTGGCAGAACTAAGTTATTTTTTTGATAAACAAGTAATTGATGGAATTACGAATGCTGTTGCTATTCTAAATTTATTTGTAGCAGAAATTATCAAATATGTAGGCGGAGGACGAATCTCTTCTTATCTCTTCTTTTACTTATTTTATGTATTTATTTTTATAGTAATTTACTGTATTTTTAATTTACAATTTTAAATCAAAAGTGTTTTTTATTTTTTCTTCAAATTCTCGGTAATCAGTAGTAAGGGCAGTAGGAAGAGCGATATCATGAAGTTTGTTTATCCAAAGAGTTTCGATAGAATCTTCTATCGAGTTTATTAAATACTCGTTCATGTTTGAACCTGAATACAATTCTTTGATTGTTCCACGATGGGGTCCATTCAAAAGAGGATCATATATTTTAGGTAAGCATTCTTGTTCAGTCTCATCATTGCACAATCTAGTTCTTTTTTCGAGTACATCCATAGCAAGAGACCCCTTGTCTAGAGCTTCAATTCGATTGATAAGTTCGTTGATGAGGTTGTTTCGTTTTTGTTCATTGGTATAAAACCAATGATTATACAGTTCTGCTGGGGATAGCTTTTCTGTCGTGCACAAAAGCATCTTCTGTTGTATCATTTCAAAAAACGTTGACAAACTGGGCGGATATGTAAAAGATATTCTTTGTTTTCCATCACTTGGGCATGTATAAAAAAAATGTTGTGACATTTCAGTTCTTACGGCGTTTTCAAATAGATCATTTTTTATATAGCG